GTTGATCCAGGTACTTGGGATCCGATGGATGACGGCATGGTTTCTCTGGATCCCATTGAATTTCATTCAGAAGAGGAACCTTATAAGGATCGTATTGATTCTTATCAAAAAAAAACAGGATTAACAGAGGCTGTTCAAACAGGTATAGGTCAACTAAACGGGATTCCCGTCGCAATTGGGGTTATGGATTTTCAGTTTATGGGGGGTAGTATGGGATCCGTAGTAGGCGAGAAAATCACCCGTTTGATCGAGTATGCTACCAATAAACTTTTACCTCTTATTCTAGTGTGTGCTTCCGGAGGGGCACGCATGCAAGAAGGAAGTTTGAGCTTGATGCAAATGGCTAAAATATCTTCCGCTTTATATGATTATCAATCAAATAAAAAGTTATTCTATGTATCAATTCTTACATCTCCTACTACTGGTGGAGTAACAGCTAGTTTTGGTATGTTGGGGGATATCATTATTGCCGAACCTAATGCCTATATTGCATTTGCGGGTAAAAGAGTAATTGAACAAACATTGAATAAGACAGTACCTGAAGGTTCACAAGCGGCTGAATATTTATTCCATAAGGGCTTATTCGATCCAATCGTACCACGTAACCCTTTAAAAGGTGTTCTGAGTGAGCTATTTCAGCTACACGCCTTTTTTCCTTTCAATAAAAATTCAATCAAGTAGAGTCTTGAGTTCAACTTTTTTTTTGTGGCGAACAACTAGTTAGTTAGTTTATCAGAATCAAAATAAAAAACCGAAAAAATGAATTTTTATTTGGTGACATAAGATTTAATTGTAGAAAGAATCATGCGGATAATTGTTTTTTTTTACCGATATTGCTGATTAGTAATATCGGTAAAAAAAAACAAAGCGAATTCTTCCTTCGAATTAGGAGGCAAGGCAAATAAAACGAATTTCGTGTTCTGTTCGCCTCTTCTATATGTATATATTTCAAATATAGAAAATATAGAATCTTGCATCTTTCTATATCTCCCAAGAAGTCCCCTTTTTATAAGAATTCCTGCTCTTGGGTCGGATTCTAACGAATCTTTCGGGGATTTTTAAATTTTTAAGAGACTCTTTTTTTATTAAAAAAGAAATTAGAAGAAGAAGATAAGAACAATATAAGAATAAAAATAAAAGAAGTAAGAATAATAAAGAAAGTGGATTATCATACATACATCTATTTCATGTAGAAAGATGAATAAGTTCGTTTATTTAGTTCGACATTGCTTGCACTTATTATATATACTCACTTCGATATACTTAGTATACTAATATACGAATTATAATATGAATTATAATTATTATAAGATATCCTTATAACAATAACAGGTACAAATATTAAATCGAGGTACCCCATTCTATGACAATTCTCAACAACTTACCCTCCTTTTTTGTGCCTTTAGTGGGCCTAGTATTTCCGGCAATTGCAATGGCCTCTTTATCTCTTCATGTTCAAAAAAAAAAGATTTTTTAAATCTGATGTGGTCAAATCTCATCTAGTTTTTTTTTTCAAGACTTAGCGAACAAGGATATCCATTTAGTAGAATATTGTATAAGAATAACAGGTGGCTTTCTCCGAACATAAATGAAAAAGATCTTATACATGCGTAAACATGATATGTGGACAGACGAATTCTAGCAATTAAAAAAAAAGGCTGGGATCCGAACTCATGTCTGAAATTAAAGTAAATCTATCCATATGTATGTAGCTATTGATAGGGAATCATATGAAGGGGATGCTTTTATTTTATTATATCTAACCAATTCGATTAATTACTACTAAAAGTTCACATCAGAATAGTACTAGTTGATGAGAGTTACTTCGGAAAAAAAGTAAAGTGAAACTTTTTTTTTTGTTATTCCATAAAATGCAACTGGATCTACTATGTATGAGTTGGCGATCAGAATATATATGGATAGAATTTATAGCAGGATCTCGCAAAACAAGTAATTTCTGCTGGGCGTTTATCCTTTTTTTAGGTTCATTAGGATTCTTTTTGGTTGGAATTTCTAGTTATCTTGATAAGAATTTGATATCCTTCTTTCCGTCTCAACAAATCCTTTTTTTCCCACAAGGGATCGTAATGTCTTTCTATGGGATCGCGGGTCTCTTTATTAGTTCCTATTTGTGGTGCACAATTACATGGAATGTAGGTAGCGGTTATGATCGATTTGATAGAAAAGAAGGAATAGTGCGCATTTTTCGTTGGGGATTTCCTGGAAAAAATCGCCGCATCTTTTTACGATTCCTTATGAAAGATATTCAGTCCATCAGAATAGAAGTAAAAGAGGGTATTTATGCTCGTCGTGTCCTTTATATGGAAATAAGAGGCCTGGGAGACGTTCCCTTGACTCGTACTGATGAGAATTTGACTCCACGGGAAATTGAGCAAAAGGCTGCGGAATTGGCCTATTTCTTGCGTGTACCAATTGAAGTATTTTGAAAAAAGAAACTGCAAAATAAATGCTTTCTCAGCAAGAGGAAAACCCCTAAGAATCCTTTTTTTTCTATAAGCATAACTTACTTAATTAAAGTTTCTTCAGAACGCCTCGTGGGGCCAAAGCAAGGCAAACGTGTACGTGGCGGCCATAAGCCATAATATAAAACGAAACCTTTTTTGTTTTTGTCTGTCAATTTTTTTTTTCGAAATATTTGCTTTTTTAATAAACAGGAAGTTCTTTCATTTCGAAATCCGAAAAATATTCATTATTGGAATCTTTATTTGAATCTTTCGGGCATTCATCAAAGGGGAGTAATTACTTCGAATATTTAATCAATTAAGATATCTGGAAACAATCTATTTTTTTATTATTTCTTCATTTGAATTCGAATTCGAAGTGGATTCTTCTTCTATTTCTGTATTTTTTCTACGCTAGATTAAAGGACTAACCTCTGAATCACAACTAAAAAATGGGGGCTCGATTAATAAATTAATAATTAATAGGTGCGATACCTTATAATAGAACTTATGCTTGATAGAAATATTAGATCGCATAGAGTCAACGAATGAGGTGACAATTCACAGATGAAAAAATGACAAAAAAGAGCGCATCTATTCCCCTTCGATATCTTTCATTTATAGTATTTGTAGTCTTTTTGCCCCGGTGGATCACTCTCTCATTTAATAAAAGTCTAGAATCTTGGGTTACTAATTGGTGGAATACTAGGCAATCCGAAACCTTTTTGAACGATATTCAAGAAAAGAGTATTCTAGAAAAATTCATAGAATTAGAGGAGCTATTTCTCTTAGATGAAATGGTAAAGGAATTCCCGGAAAGACATCTACAAAAGTTTCGTATGGGGCTCCACAAAGAAACAATCCAATTGATCAAGATACACGATGAGGATCATATCCATACAATTTTGCACTTCTCGACAAATCTAATCTGTTTCGTTATTCTAAGTGCTTATTCTATTCTGGGTAATGAAGAACTTGTTTTTCTTAATTCTTGGGTTCAAGAATTCCTATATAATTTAAGCGACACAATAAAAGCCTTTTCCATTCTTTTAGTAACTGATTTATGTATCGGATTCCATTCGCCCCACGGTTGGGAACTAATGATTGGCTATGTCTATAACGATTTTGGATTTTTTCATAATGATCAAATTATATCTGGTCTTGTTTCCACTTTTCCAGTCATTCTAGATACAATTTTCAAATATTGGATTTTCCTTTATTTAAATCGTGTATCTCCGTCACTTGTAGTGATTTATCATTCAATGAATGACTGAAAAACGAGTCAATTAGAATGTTTCTTACTTGGTACCTAAGCAAAGCATTCCAGGTCGTACTTACCTTACTCTTTCTACCCATTCAGAGGATTCCTCCTATATTCCAGTAAAATTATTTCAGTAAATAGCAAAATCGTGGATAGGGAACTATACTAGCGACCTACCCAATTTTATTGTAGAAATTTTCGGGATCAACGATTGGACCATGCAAATTAGAAATACTTTTTCTTCGATAAAGGAAGAGATTACTCGATTCATTTCCGTATCCCTCATGATATATATAATAACTCGGGCCTCCATTTCAAATGCATATCCCATTTTTGCGCAGCAGGGTTTTGAAAATCCACGAGAAGCCACTGGTCGGATTGTATGCGCCAATTGCCATTTAGCTAATAAACCTGTGGATATTGAGGTTCCGCAAGCGGTCCTTCCTGATACTGTGTTTGAAGCAGTTGTTAGAATTCCTTATGATATGCAACTGAAACAAGTTCTTGCTAATGGTAAAAAGGGGGGGTTGAATGTAGGGGCCGTTCTTATTTTACCGGAAGGGTTTGAATTAGCCCCCCCCAGTCGTATTTCTCCCGAGATGAAAGAAAAGATAGGCAATCTATCTTTTCAGAATTACGGCCCCACTAAAAAAAATATTCTTGTGATAGGGCCTGTTCCTGGTAAGAAATATAGTGAAATCGCTTTTCCTATTCTTTCCCCGGATCCCGCGACTAATAAAGATGTTCACTTCTTAAAATACCCAATATACGTAGGTGGTAACAGGGGAAGGGGCCAGATTTATCCCGACGGGACAAAAAGTAACAATACGGTTTATAATGCTACAGCTGCGGGTATAGTAAGCAAAATCATACGAAAAGAAAAAGGGGGGTACGAAATAACCATAACGGATGCATTGGATGGACGCCAAGCGGTTGATATTATCCCTCCAGGACCAGAACTTCGTGTTTCAGAGGGCGAATCTATCAAACTTGATCAACCATTAACAAGTAATCCGAATGTGGGTGGATTTGGTCAGGGAGATGCAGAAATAGTACTTCAAGATCCACTACGTGTCCAAGGCCTTTTGTTCTTTTTGGCATCTGTTGTTTTGGCACAAATCTTTTTAGTTCTTAAAAAGAAACAGTTTGAGAAGGTTCAATTGTCCGAAATGAATTTCTAGATCCTCAAATTTATCAACATCAGGTTTGTAAAAAGAACAAAATTTTTGTTCGCAATTCCAATTATGTTATGTATGAGCAAAAAAATTATGAAAAGT